AAGATATGATATATTGGTCATATCATTGTAGCAATTAAAATCCTTTTTGCACAAACAAAAGAAAACCAATCTGATTATGCTTTCGAAATCAAAATAGAAAATTATGCGGATAAGTGGAAGGGTGAAAGAAAGAAAAAGAATATCAATGATATAGAATTCCAATATGTAAGGTCTATGAGTCATCACATAAAAGCTAATGTAGTAAAGCATCCATACCAATTGATTTAAAATTAAACTAATCCGTTGAGAAAACAAAAAATCAAGAGCCTTGAGTCACTCCAGACTGAGAAGATTGACTCAAGAACAAATTTTATTTTATTATTTTATTAGAGGCTCCATTGGAAAAATAAGACCTAAACATTAATCGAGAAGTGATGGGAACGATGGAACCTGTAAATACATAAGATGTTACTGAAAACAAATCTTAATGATTTATTGGGAGGATAGCGAAATGAACCAGAAGACAATCGATTTATTTTATTAGGAGAGATCATGGGTTACCTCTACAAATAAAATAACTATTGAAAGACTAAATATGCAAGAGGAAATATTCGCCCGCGAAGATTTTTTTTCTATTCTTTTTGATTGCTAAATTGGATCAATCTGATATCCTAATTCGAATATATAAAAAAATTTGTTACAACCTTATAACAAATAACAAAAACACTATATATTGAAAATAAAAAAAGAAAATAGAAAAAATTCTCTCTAATTAATGTGTATAACTAGAATAATTTTTTCTATTTCTATCTATAACTATTAGATCTAGAACTAGTAGAACTCTAAAATAGAATATAGATTCTAATTTCTATATATTAGATACAAATTTCTATTCTACTAATATTCTATTCTACCTAATATCCTATTCTAATAATCTAAGATTCTAATACTAATAAATAGATCGAATAAGTAAGAAATAAATTAAAATAAATAGATTTAACTAAATTAAGTGAAATCTCAAAGAATACGATGATTTAATATATTATTTTATTCGTAAAAGACATGGATATTTTTTTTTAATCATTTCATTCGCGAGGAGCTGGATGAGAAGAAATTCTCATGTCCGGTTCTGTAGTAGAGATGGAATTTAGAAAGAACCATCAACTATAACCCCAAAAGAACCCGATTCCGTAAACAACATAGAGGAAGAATGAAAGGAATAGCTTTTCGAGGAAATCGTATTTGTTTTGGAAGATATGCTCTTCAAGCACTTGAATCCGCTTGGATTACATCTAGACAAATAGAAGCCGGACGACGGGCAATGACACGAAATGCACGCCGCGGTGGAAAAATATGGGTACGTATATTTCCCGACAAACCCGTTACTTTAAGACCTACGGAAACACGGATGGGTTCGGGGAAAGGATCTCCCGAATATTGGGTAGCTGTCGTTAAACCGGGTAGAATACTTTATGAAATGGGCGGAGTAGCAGAAAATATCGCAAGAAAGTCTATTTCAATAGCAGCATCAAAAATGCCTATACGAACTCAATTCCTTATTTCAAAATAGGAATATAGAACCAAAGGAAAAAGACCTTTTGTATACTAAAAAAAGTGGAAGTTTCTTTTTTTGTTTTGGACAAACAATATATCTTTTTTTTCCTTTGCATTTAAATAACAAATAAAAAAAAAATGATATGATCCAATCTCAGACTCATTTGAATGTAGCAGATAACAGCGGAGCCCGAGAATTGATGTGTATTCGAATCATAGGGACTAGTAATCGCCGATATGCTCATATCGGTGACGTTATTGTTGCTGTGATCAAGGAAGCAGCACCAAATTCACCTCTAGAAAGATCAGAAGTAATCAGAGCTGTAATTGTACGTACTTGTAAAGAACTTAAACGTAATAACGGTATAATAATAAGATACGATGACAATGCTGCAGTTGTCATTGATCAAGAGGGAAATCCAAAAGGAACTCGAATTTTTGGTGCAATTGCCCGGGAATTGAGACAGTTAAATTTTACTAAAATTGTTTCATTAGCACCTGAGGTCTTATAAGATAAAAAATTAGACGAGATAAGATAGAACATTTCAGATCAGATTAAGAGGAGACCATGATATAGTTATAGTATTTTAATTAGGTGAATAAAAACGAAATAGAATTAATCAAATCAAATTAATTAGTAAATTGTGTTTCACGCATATACCTTTAATTAAATAATAATAAAAGGAAAATTGAGAGATTAAATAAAATAATTAATTAACAAAAACCAAAAGTATGTTGATTATATCAAAACTAGCGAAAAATAATAATTTTAGTTTATCATGGGTAGGGATCCTATTTCTGAGATAATAACCTCTATACGAAATGCTGACATGAATAGAAAAGGAACCGTTCGAATAGCAGCTACTAACATCACCGAAAACATTATTAAAATACTCTTACGAGAGGGTTTTATTGAAAATGTAAGGAAACATCAGCAAGGAAACAAAAAATTTTTGGTTTTAATCCTACGCCATAGAAGGAAGAAGAAAGGACCATATAGAACTAGTCTAAATTTAAAAAGGATCAGCCGGCCAGGTTTACGAATCTATTCTAACTATCAAAAAATTCCTAGAATTTTGGGTGGGATGGGCATTGTAATTCTTTCTACTTCTCGCGGTATAATGACAGACCGGGAAGCTCGACTCGAAAGAATTGGTGGAGAAATCTTGTGTTATATCTGGTAATCTTTTTAATATCCGAATTCGATCCAGACTTCTTATTTATTTGTTAAAAAACAAAAGAGAGTTAAAGAAGAGGTTTCTAATACCATTCCTCTCGATTCCTCTTACATTAGTTAATACTTCAAGAGGATTTGCGATGGAATGAAATAACAAAAATGAATTTTGGAAAGTTTAATTACTGAATCACTTTTTCAATTTCAATAATATGTTCCAAGTTCGTTTAGATAATCAAGATCTGGTTTTAAGTTATCTTTTCGCCAAGATAATTTTTTTTACGTATACTACCAATGTATACTACCACGAGATAGTATCAAAGTACTTATAATTTGATCCGAGCACGTCTAATTTATAGACTCCATAAAAAACTTTCAATGATTAGGCAATTTTTTCTTTCAACTTTAAAAGCCCTTTCGCCTTTCGTAGGAATAGAATTTAAGATTTCAAAATTTAAAGAAACTTAGTTTCTTCAAAAAAAAGTATGTATATTCAAAAATTAAGGGATGACAAATATGAAAATAAGAGCTTCTGTTCGTAAACTTTGTGAAAAATGTCGACTGATACGTAGACGGGGACGAATTATAGTAATTTGCTTCAACCCAAGACATAAACAAAGACAAGGATAATCTTTCTAAACGAGAACACTCTAAAGGATCCGATGGAAAAAAAAAGAAAGGATCCATTTTGACATAAAATGGATATATCCATAGACCGCTGACTTATATTTATGAGATGATAAAATATGGCAAAACCTTTAACACGAATTGGTTCACGCAGAACTGGACGCATTGGTTCACGTAAGAATGGACGTAAAATACCAAAAGGAGTTATTCATGTTCAAGCAAGTTTCAACAATACTATTGTGACCATTACAGATGTACGGGGACGAGTAATTTCTTGGTCCTCCGCTGGCACTTGTGGATTCAAAGGCACAAGAAGAGGAACACCTTTTGCTGCTCAAACCACAGCAGGAAATGCGATTCGGACAGTAGTGGATCAAGGACTGCAACGAGCAGAAGTCATGATAAAAGGACCTGGTCTTGGACGAGATGCGGCATTAAGAGCTATTCGCAGAAGTGGTATACTATTAACTTTCGTCCGGGATGTAACCCCTATGCCACATAATGGATGCAGACCCCCTAAAAAAAGGCGTGTGTAAAAAGTAACTAGTGAAGAGATTTCAAGAGAAATAAATAATTCAATGAATTCACAATAACAATATTATTATGGTTCGAGAGAAAGTAACAATATCTACTCGGACACTGCAGTGGAAATGTGTTGAATCAAGAAAGGACAATAAGCGTCTTTATTACGGACGCTTTATTCTGTCTCCACTTATGAAAGGACAAGCGGATACAATAGGCATTGCGATTCGAAGAGCTTTGCTTGGAGAAATAGAAGGAACCGGTATCACACGTGCAAAATCTGAGAAAATATCACACGAGTTTTCTACTATAGCAGGTATTCACGAATCAATACATGAAATTTTAATGAATTTGAAAGAAATTGTATTGAGAAGCAATTTGTATGGAACTTGTGACGCGTCTATTTGTGTCAAGGGTCCTGGATATGTAACTGCTCAAGACATCATCGTACCGCCTTTTGTGGAAATCATTGATAATACACAGCATATCGCTAGCCTAACAGAACCAATTGATTTGTGTATTCAATTACAAATCGAGAGGAATCGTGGCTATCGTATAAAACCGACAAAAACCTTTCAAGACGGAAGTTTTCCTCTAGATGCTGTATTCATGCCAGTTCGAAATGCAAATCATAGCGTTCATTCTTATGGAAATGGGAATGAAAAGCAAGAGATACTTTTTCTCGAAATATGGACAAACGGAAGTTTAACTCCTAAAGAAGCACTGCATGAGGCTTCCCGGAATTTGATTGATTTATTTATTCCTTTTCTCCATGCAGACGAAGAAAACTTACATTTAGAAAAAACTCAACACAACGTTACTTTTACTTTACCCCTTTTTACTTTTCATGATAGATTGACTAAATTAAGAAAAAATAAAAAAGAAATACCATTGAAATACATTTTTATTGACCAATCCGAATTGACTCCTAAGATCTATAATTGCCTCAAAAGGTCTAATATACATACATTATCAGACCTTTTGAATAAGAGTCACGAAGATCTTATGCAAATTGAAGATTTTCACATAGACGATGTAAAACATATATTGGGTATTTTAGAAATAGAAAACCATTTCGCAATGGATTTACTAAAGAATCAAATCTAAATCCATTGGATTTAGATTAATTTTGATCTTCTTTAGAAAAATAAAAAAAATCTTTAGAAACAAAAAAAGATGAAAA